AGTCATATTCATATATCTGCGTGGCTCAATCAATAGTTCAAGTCACACACTCCCATAATCCATTTTTTCTTCGGAGAGTTCCCTTCAACTATTCGTGTATCTTATGTAAATAATAAAAAGAATTCCATTTTTGTTAAGTTGAAGGGAAATATCCAAATACATGTCTTATTCTTTTAAATAATCCATATTTGTAGCAATGAAATATATTCCTCCCCAAAATAAAAAGTGATTGTGATTACAAATATCTATGATCTATATTCGCTATAAAGGACCGGAAATGCCCTGCTTACGTATCATTGAAAAGTGCATTAACATAAATACAGCAGTAAGAAGAGGTAGTACAAAAGTATGCAGGCTATAAAAACGAGTTAAGGTAGATTGTCCCACACTAGAACTTCCGCGTAATAACTCTACCACAGACGATCCTATTACAGGAATCGCGTCGGGTACGCCTGTTACAATTTTTACTGCCCAATAACCGATTTGGTCCCAAGGTAAGGAATAACCTGTTACACCAAAAGATGCAGTCAATACACCCAAAACTACACCCGTAACCCAAGTTAATTCGCGAGGTTTTTTAAAACCACCTGTGAGATACACACGAAATACGTGTAGAATCATCATTAAGACCATCATACTTGCCGACCATCGATGAACTGATCGAATTAACCAACCAAAGTTAGCCTCAGTCATTATATATTGAACAGAAGCAAAAGCTTCAGTAACGGTCGGACGATAATAAAAAGTCATAGCAAATCCCGTTGCTACTTGGACTAAAAAACAAGTAAGTGTAATTCCTCCTAAACAATAAAATATATTCACATGAGGAGGAACGTATTTACTAGTTATATCATCGGCAATCGCTTGAATCTCAAGACGTTCTTCGAACCAATCATAAACTTTATTGAGATAGGTAAACCAATGGACCCCCCTGAGAACCGTATATGAGAATTTCATCTCGTACGGCTCAAACAAAAATACCCAAATACACTTACACTGGTTGTAACAAAAACAGATATTTGTAATAGAAAGTTTTTAAATTCTTGATTTAATCCTATGATTCTAATTTTCTCTGACGATAAGAAAAACTAGAAATCCAAAAGCTATTATTTTGGGTTATAATGCCAAAATCTCAAGTCAGCTCTCTTGTCTTTATCTTGATCTTTTCAGGCCTCTTGAATATTCTATTTTCTATTACTTACTTCATTTTTTATTTATGTGTAATGTGATTTAACTGCTTTCTTCTTTATTATTATTATTAAATTTTTATTATTGATAGGAATTTTCTTGTTAGGACCATACGAATCAATTAAAAAAAAACATCAGGTTCATACTATAACCACGATGATTCAAAAAAAACCTTTAATCGAAGTCCAAAAATTCCCTGAGTAAGAATTGCTGGATCATCACTTATTCAATGAATAGATATAGATATAATGAAATGAAAAAATCCAAAGAAACGTTTGTCCTTTGATCAAAATAAAGGTAAGCTCCGGAAGTTTTAAAGGATGAAAATTCTTCAATTTATTTTGATTTTATAACTTTTTGAAAAGTTTTTTAAGTCCGATTGCGAGGTCTAAATACTTAGTATGAATCATAGTTCTAATAGTTTTCGAAATTTTCTATATTCCGTGCTCCAGATACTAGAATAAATATCTGACGGGATAAAACCATCTCTATCAAGATGACAGATCCATTTTATTTTATGTTCTGTACTATCAATAGGATCCATTAAAACAAGTCACACACTCATATTCCGGAAATACAGAAACAAAGAAATTCCACGATCAAACTACCAAATAAAAATGGAATAGGCTAACAAACAATAAGAACCCTAAATGCTTAACTTTCTTTTCTATTGAAAAATTAATTACTCTATTCTCGTAAATCTAATTAATAGAAATTCCATCCAGTAAAATGGACGAATTATAAATCTCTAAAATAATAGATAGAAATATCGCAAATAGAGCCATTGCAACACCCATCAAAGGGGTAGTTCCCCACCCCGGAGCTACTTTACCATATTCTGAATTTAATGGTTTCAATAAATTCCCTATACCAGTTTGTCTTGGACCAGATCTAGAATTATCCTCAACCGTTTGCGTAGCCATAAATACGATTTTTTATTCATTGAGATCTGTTGACTTTGTATACCATTCCGATGTAAATATAAGGATCTTATCCTATAGATCTATTATGATCTTGACACTTTATAATTATAATAATGGAAACAGCAACCCTAATTGCCATCTCTATATCTGGTTTACTTGTAAGTTTTACTGGGTATGCCTTATATACTGCTTTTGGGCAACCCTCTCAACAACTAAGAGATCCATTCGAAGAACATGGGGACTAGTTGAAGTAATGAGCCCCCCAATAGGGGGGCTCATTACTTCAACTAAGATAATAAAAATTATTTCGTTTTTTTCGTTGGAACTTTAGGGGGTTCTCTAAAAAAGATAGCGAAAAAAAGAATTCCTAAAGTCGAGACTAAGAGGAATGTATAAACCAATGCTTCCATAGATTTGATCGTGGTTTACAATTATAGCTTTCATACCTGTTTATTGGGGTGCATTTCCCAGATAAAAAAGAAAGAACCAGAGTAAATGCATCCAGATTTATCTAGTTCTCTATGTGAAATTCAAAATCCTAACAAAAAAGTTGAAAAACAACAAAAGAATGTTCTATCAAACTGCCTGTCTTCTTGTAGTTGGATCTCCAAGTTTTTGGAATGCTCCAAATTCTACTTGAGCATCTAAATCTGGGTCGATACCGGCAAAAACATCTCTGAACAAAGTTCTAGCACCATGCCAAATGTGCCCGAAAAAGAATAGCAGAGCAAATGAAGCATGTCCAAAAGTAAACCAACCCCTTGGACTGCTACGAAAAACACCATCTGATTTCAAAGTAGCACGATCTAATTCAAAAATTTCACCCAATTGAGCACGTCTAGCATATTTTTTCACAGTAGCGGGATCACTATAACTGACTCCATTAAGTTCGCCACCATAGAACTCAACGGTTACACCTACTTGTTCGACACTATATTTAGATTCTGCCCGTCGAAAAGGAACATCAGCTCTAACAATTCCGTCCCCGTCCACCAAAACAACAGGAAATGTTTCAAAAAAAGTAGGCATACGACGTACAAAAAGCTCACGCCCCTCTTTATCTCTAAAGATGGGATGTCCTAACCAACCGACGGCTATTCCATCTCCATTGTCCATTGAGCCCGCTCTAAATAACCCCCCTTTTGCTGGATTATTACCGATGTAATCGTAAAAAGCTAATTTTTCGGGAATTTTAGACCAAGCTTCTGATAAACTTTGATTTTCGGCTAGTCCAACACCAACTCTTCGATATATTTCTTGTTGGAAGTATCCCTGATCCCATTGATAGCGGGTAGGACCAAATAATTCAATGGGGGTTGTTGCTGAACCATACCACATAGTTCCAGCAACGACAAAAGCTGCAAAAAACACAGCAGCAATACTACTGGAAAGGACGGTTTCAATATTTCCCATACGTAATCCTTTATATAAACGTTGGGGCGGACGCACACTAAGATGGAAAAGACCCGCTAATATGCCCAACGTTCCTGCTGCAATATGATGAGAAGCTATTCCCCCAGGAACAAAAGGATCAAAACCTTCCACACCCCACGCGGGATTTACGGATTGTATCCTTCCAGTTAGTCCATAAGGATCAGACACCCAAATTCCAGGACCATACAATCCTGTTACATGAAATGCGCCAAAACCAAAACAAGCCACCCCTGCAAGAAATAAATGAATCCCAAAAATTTTGGGCAAATCCAAGGAAGGTTTTCCAGTACGTTCATCACTAAAGATTTCTAGATCCCAATAAACCCAATGCCAAATAGCTGCTAAAAAGCACAAGCCCGAAAACACAATATGTGCTCCGGCCACACCTTCGTAACTCCAAATACCCGGATTCGTGATAGTCCCTCCTGTGATATTCCAACCGCCCCACGAATTAGTTATTCCTAAACGAGTCATAAAAGGTATAACGAACATACCCTGTCTCCACATTGGATCAAGAACAGGATCAGAGGGATCAAAAACTGCTAATTCATATAGAGCCATCGAACCAGCCCAACCAGCAACCAAAGCTGTGTGCATTATATGAACAGAAAGCAAACGGCCCGGATCATTTAATACAACAGTATGAACACGATACCAAGGTAAACCCATGAAAATACCCCTTATATCAACAAAAAAATAGACACTATGTAACTTTATTGCACTGGAAAAAACTATACTATGACTCTAGCCTTTCAGTAAATTATCTCAGAAAAAGCATTAAAATTTGTTCGAATTTTTTATTAATAATCGAACAATCCTCTTTGTAAAAATAAAAAGAAACAGATTTATTTTATACCCGATAAGTAACAATACGCAATGGGGAGAAGACGAGAGGGGTTGACAACTTTCTCTATGAATATTTAAATAAATAAATGCAGACATACTCGTTTATCACCCCAATGAACTCATTCGTAACAACTTTACTTAATTTAGTATTCCTTTTTGATTTGATTTATTTATAAAAATATATATTTATAAAAATATATAAATGTAATATAAGACGAGTAAATCTTTTTTAATAGATAAGCTAATTCTTACGTTTCCACACTAAAGTGAGATATATGACTTTATTATTTCTCCATTTTATGCCCATTGGTGTTCCAAAAGTACCCTTTCGAAGCCCTGGGGAAGAAGATGCATCTTGGGTTGATATATAGTGCGACTTGTCAGATATAGTAGGTCATATGGAATTTCCCCGTTTTCTCCCCCGATCGAGATATCCTCTCTTTCACCCCCAAAAAGAAAATTCTTGAATCATAAAAAATTTGGAGCGTGAAGTGTAATGAAGTAAAATTCTATCGATTTTTTTGTTTTTTTTTTTTTTATTTTTTAGAGGGGGTATTCAGATTCTTATTCAAAACTATAGATAATTTATGGTTGGCTTGGTTGGACCAATAAAATAAAGTACCCAGGCTCTGTTTAGAAAAAAACCAATTGGTAATATATCTACGATCACCACTTCTATTTCTATAATATCATATATTTTACAGAAAACATTAAATAATAAGTTCAAAAAAGAAAGAAGTTATAACAAAAAGAAAGAAATAGTATTGTAATATTTGTGCTATATGTGCAAATCCAAATCGGGCAGATCTTTACTCAGAGTAGAAAAGAAACCTAAAAGAATTGAAAAAGTCTATTCAGAAACAAGAAAATTACATTGTGATTGAGATTCAATCTCGATGAAAGCAATACATCAATGAGAAGTTAGTTCAATAAATGGAGTATATTATTTTTTTTCTTTAAAAGTTCGAAGAAGTCCATTATAAAAAGAGAAAGAGATTTAAAATCGACACATTGATTCCTTTTTACTTATATGGTTTTTGGTGAACTGTATGCATCAAAAGGTGCATGTACGGCTCTTAAGGAAAAAAATGGAATCCTAATCAATCGACTTTATCGAGAAAGATTACTTTTTTTAGGTCAAGAGGTTGATAGTGAAATATCTAATCAACTTATTGGTCTTATGGTATATCTCAGTATAGAGGACGATAATAAAGATTTGTATCTGTTTATAAATTCTCCGGGGGGTTGGGTATTACCCGGAATAGCTGTTTATGATACTATGCAATTTGTACAACCAGATGTACAGACAGTATGTATGGGATTAGCCGCTTCGATGGGATCCTTTATTTTGGCAGGAGGGGAAATTACCAAACGTTTAGCATTCCCTCACGCTTGGCGCCAATGATTCTTTTATTTGAGAAAATATATATATATTTATTTGAGAAAATATATATAGACTATACCTTCGCCATTAAATAAAACATTTTTTAAGTAATAAAAGCATGGTATTTCGAATTCCATATGCAAATTTTTGTTTTTTAATTGAAACTATTCGATTATATATAGAAAGAGTAGTATGAAAAAGAGGGTATTTAATATTTTATCTGATTTATCAATAACCTAGTTTAATTTTAGTGTCACAGACTTTTATGTTTTTTTCATACCAGAAAATTAGTAAAAAAAAAAAATTTTTATTTTAATTAGAAGAAAACGTAAAATATGCAAAAAAAGAAACTTTTGGATTGTTGAATAACAAACAAAATAAAAAAAAAAAACAACGGAACCATCATAGTATTTTAAAATATCTTCAAAAATGAAAAAGAAAGTTGGTTATTGTATTGTTTATTATTATTATTTAAGGATATGGATCCAAAAGACCTAATAGATTTTGTACTTCTTTTTTCATTTTTTCCTCTATCCATAGAGGAAAAAAATGAAATGCATACTTGGAAAAGCCGTATGCATTAATACGCAGAAAATGCTTGTACGGTTCTTGAATCTTATTTTTGCTCATTTATTTTCTTATTTGTATTTATCCCTTTTACCTTTGTTTGGGGAATAAAGAAAATCTTTACCTATATAGGAGAAATCCTTATCAAAATCTTTATCAAGATAAGGGAAACACTTATTAAGTTATATAATCAGGGTAATGATCCACCAACCCGCTAGTTCTTTTTATGAGGGACAAACGGGAGAATTTATCGTGGAAGCGGAAGAACTGCTGAAACTGCGTGAAACTATCACAAGGGTTTATATGCAAAGAACGGGCAAACCTTTATGGGTTATATCCGAAGACATGGAAAGGGATGCTTTTATGTCAGCAGCAGAAGCCCAAGCTCATGGAATTGTGGATCTTGTAGCAGTTGAATAAAAAATGAGTAGCAAAGATTATTCTAAAAAAATAAAGAATTTGCAATTTCATTTTTGAATCCTTTAGTTTTAATATAAAAAATATCTATGAATAATAGGATAGAAATAATTAAGAATTAATAGGATATAAATAATTCAGAATCATCGGGTTAGGATTGATCTAAACCCGCTCATTATATATAGATAGATATACAACTCACCATGCCAACTATGAAACAACTTATTAGAAACACAAGACAGCCAATTCGAAACGTCACAAAATCCCCAGCTCTTCGGGGATGCCCTCAGCGCCGAGGAACGTGTACCAGGGTGTATGTGCGACTCGTTCAGATCATATAATAAGAAAAAACCTATTTCATTTTTTCAGTATTGGCGATCGGTTAAGTTAAGATAGTGTGAATGGAATTTTTCCATTCACAATTCCATTCACACTATCTTAACTTAATTATATATTAATAATATATAAATTCTTCTATCATGTATAAATATAAAATTTATGATTTGGATTGGTGCAAACTCAATAACCTTAAATTGCAATTTAAGATTACAAAAACTTTACATTGGGAACAAATAATTAAGTTATCCATTAAGCGGAGAAAATTGAATTTCAATTAAAGAGAAATTATGTCCTTAATGAATTTAGGAAGAACGGAATAAAAGGGTCAGCTACCCAGCAAAATTTCATACTTAAATACCGTTACTGTATAACTAGATTTCGTTGTAAAAACCTATTTACTAGATATTAGATGGGTAGAGTCAAATAGTGTGAACTGTACAAGTTACCAATAACATTAATTAAATGAATATAAAAATGAAAAAAAAAGGCTCCGGTGTATAGAGAGGACCTGTTCGTTTATAAAAAAAATCATAGAAACGAAGGAACCCACCATTTTTTTATCTATGTCCTATTTCATTTACTATATACTATGTTTTTTGATACCTAGTATCAATGCAATTTGTTATTTTTAGGTTCAATATTTAGAAAAAATCGTGGTTGGGGAGGTTATAGTAGCAAGAGCCATTGGAATTTTTTTTTATACATTGGAAGAATCCATTTTTGTTATTAATAGACTAGGAAGTAGAAAAGAATAACTTAAAAAAAATCAAATAGTTATTCATCCAAATCTCATTTATTCAATGACCAGAATTAAACGAGGATATATTGCTCGGAAACGGAGGACAAAAATTCGTTTATTTACATCAAGCTTTCGCGGAGCTCATTCAAGACTTACTCGAACTATTACTCAACAGAAAATTAAAGCTTTGGTTTCGGCTCATCGGGATAGGGATAGGAAAAAAAGAGATTTTCGTGGTTTATGGATTAGTCGAATAAATGCAGTAATTCGTGAGAATCCTAAAGTATATTATATTTACAGTAATTTAATATATAATCTATACACGAAGCAATTGCTTCTTAATCGTAAAATAGTTGCACAAATAGCTATATTAAAAGAGAATTGTTTTTTTATGATTGCCAAAGATATCATAAAAACTAAAAATCCCCCGAGACTGTACTCTGGGAAGGTATAGAATCCAAAATTGTTTATTTTGACAGCTTTATCATATGATAAAGCTGTCAAAATAAACAACCATGCTTAAAAAAAATTTATTCGTCACCGATTATCTTGTTTCTTACAACATAACAACCAAAATGGAATTGCTGTTGTTTTCAAACAAAACATCAATCTATGTTTAATTTGAATCTAAATTCCAATTTTATTTCAAATTTTTAATTTCTATTTTTTTTTTTTAAAGTAGTAGTTTTAGCGGTCGACTCGCTTTTTTCAAATTGTTTTTCGTTATTAAGAAAAGGTAACGAAGATAAAATACGAGCTTGTTTTATAGCAATCGTAATTAATCGTTGTTGTTTCAAGGTCAATCTATTTACGCGTCTGGATAATATTTTTCCCTGTTCACTAATAAATCGACTAATTAAACCCATGTTTTTATAATCAATTCGGTCCCCCGATTGGATCGGAGGCAAACGCCTACGAAAAGATCGCTTGGATTTAAGAAAGAGTCGCTTAGATTTTTCCATGGTTTTATTCCTATTCCAAAAATAACATTTATTACAAGAAAGGATTTGTTTTTTTTATTCTTACTTTTTTAATATATGTTTTTATATAAGGATATATATATGTATAAAATTCAACTATAAATTATAGATTATAGTATATATATAAAAAAATGGATCATTTTACATGTTATGTTCTTTGGTTGGAAGGGTAACACACAAGCGATCCATTTTTTCTATTTCTTTATTTCTGCGTGAATTATATGCTTGCAACAGCGGGGACAAAATTTTCTCAATTCCAATCGACTAGGCGTATTGTGTCGATTCTTTTGAGTAATATATCTAGAAATACCAGTTGATTCCTTATTAATATTCTTTTTATCACAACCGGTACACTCCAAAATAACAGTTACTCGGATATCTTTACCCTTGGCCATGAACCTCCTTTGGGTTTTTAATTCACTTAACTCTTCGATTTTCGGATTCGAATCTAATAAAAAAAAACGAAAAAAAAAAAAGAAATTCCAAATTCGAAATAAAATTTGGAAAGATTTCACTCTATATAGTACAAAAATAATGCAATGATTTCGAACTATATTTCATTACTGCAATAAATACAGTATTTTCACTTGTTAAAGTATTTTGTAGAATATTTTGACCCCATCCTAGGCATTCCGTTTCGATTTCTGGTTTCATTCTATTATTAATAGAAATGGAATTGAATTAATAATTCAATTCCATTGAAGCCTGGACCAGATTCCGAGTTCCACTCCGAATTTAAATGAGGCCTAATTTAACCCTTTAATATTCTTTCTCTTTTCTAACTTATTTTATTACAATTCTAAAAAAGAAGAAATAAAAAAGAAGAGATTAATTACATATATTTAATTGGATCTATAATCTTTTTCACCCCTTCCCGTGTCAATAACTAAAATGAAAAAAAGGGGAATATCAATGCATCTGGAAAAAAACGATTGATCTCTATCAAGAGACCCGCCAAAGCCCCGAACCATAGAGTACTTACTACCGGTGCCACGGAAAGATATGTTTTTAGATCTCGCATTTCAAATCCTCCTTTTTTAATTTAAGTATTTTTGGATTCTATTTTTATTCTATATATATTTTATATATTTTATTTTTAGAATATAATTTTCTTTTTCATATTCTATTGTACATTATTATATTATAATCAAAAAAAAAAGAAAAAAATGGCAGAATAATTAAT